TAGCCCTATCCCCTTCTAGAGGTATTTTAGTGATAGGTTCTATAGGAACTGGACGATCCTGTTTGGTCAAATACCTAGCGACAAACTCCTATGTTCCTTTCATTACGGTATTTCCGAACAAGTTCCTGAATGACAAGCCTAAAGGTTATCTTATTGATGATATCGATATTGATGATAGTGACGATATCGATATTGATGATGACCTTGATATTGATACGGAGCTGCTAACTATGACGAATGTGCTAACTATGTATATGACGCCGAAAATAGACCGATTTGATATCACCCTTCAATTCGAATTAGCAAAAGCAATGTCTCCTTGCATAATATGGATTCCAAACATTCATGATCTGCATGTGAATGAGTCGAATTACTTATCCCTCGGTCTATTAGAGAACTATCTCTCCAGGGATTGTGAAAGATGTTCCACTGGAAAGATTCTTGTTATTGCTTCGACTCATATTCCCCAAAAAGTGGATCCCGCTCTAATAGCTCCGAATAAATTAAATACATGCATTAAGATACGAAGGCTTCTTCTTCCACAACAACGAAAGCACTTTTTCATTCTTTCATATACTAGGGGATTTCACTTGGAAAAGAAGATGTTCCATACTAACGGATTCGGGTCCATAACCATGGGTTCCAATGCGCGAGATCTTGTAGCACTTATCAATGAGGCCCTATCAATTAGTATTACACAGAAGAAATCCATTATAGAAACTAATACAATTAGATCAGCTCTTCATAGAAAAACTTGGGATTTTCGATCCCAGATAAGATCGGTTCAGGATCATGGGATCCTTTTCTATCAGATAGGAAGGGCTGTTGCACAAAATGTACTTCTAAGTAATTGCCCCATAGATCCTATATCTATCTATATGAAGAAGAAATCATGTAAGGGAGGGGATTCTTATTTGTACAAATGGTACTTCGAACTTGGAACGAGCATGAAGAAATTAACGATACTTCTTTATCTTTTGAGTTGTTCTGCCGGATCGGTCGCTCAAGATCTTTGGTCTTCATCCAGACACGATGAAAAAAATTGGATCACTTCTTATGGATTCGTTGAGAATGATTCTGATCTAGTTCATGGCCTATTACTATTATTACTATTAGAAGTAGAAGGCGCTCTGGCTCTGGCGGGATCCTCACGGACAGAAAAAGATTGCAGTCAGTTTGATAATAATCGAGTGACATTACTTCTTCGGTCCGAACCAAGGAATCAGTTAGATATGATGCAAAATGGATCTTGTTCTATCGTTGATCAGAGATTTCTATATGAAAAATACGAATCGGAGGAAGGGGCCCTCGATCCGCAACAGATAGAGGAGGATTTATTCAATCACATAGTTTGGGCTCCTAGAATATGGCGCCCTTGTGGCAATCTATTTGATTGTATCGAAAGGCCCACTGAATTGGGATTTCCCTATTGGACTGGGTCATTTCGGGGAAAATGGATCATTTATCATAAAGAGGATGAGCTTCAAGAGAATGATTCGGAGTTCTTGCAGAGTGGAACCATGCAGTACCAGACACGAGATAGATCTTCCAAAGAACAAGGCTTTTTTCGAACAAGCCAATTCATTTGGGACCCTGCGGATCCCTTCTTTTCCCTATTCAAAGATCAGCCCTTTGTCTCTGTGTTTTCACGTCGAGAATTCTTTGCAGATGAAGAGATGTCAAAGGGGCTTCTTGCTTCCCAAACAAATCCTCCTACATCTATATATAAACGCTGGTTCATCAAGAATACGCAAGAAAAGCACTTCGAATTGTTGATTCATCGCCAGAGATGGTTTAGAACCAATAGTTCATTATCTAATGGATCTTTCCGTTCTAATACTCTATCCGAGAGTTATCAGTATTTATCAAATCTGTTCCTATCTAACGGAACGCTATTGGATCAAATGACAAAGACATTGTTGAGAAAGAGATGGCTTTTCCCGGATGAAATGAAACATTTGATTCATGTAACAGGAGAAAGATTCCCCATTCCTTAGCCGTAAAGATATGTGCCCATGAAAAGGGGATTAAGTGGAACAGAATTGGCCGGATGGTAGAGTCGTGGAAACACTTGTTTCTTCCATCTTTTTGGCCTTAGCTCCATGGAACAATATGCTACTGCTGAAACATGGAAGAATTGAAATCTTAGATCACTATGTGTGGATGATATGAACTGCCTAAACAAGAATTCTTGAATGGCGAAAGAGCCTATTACTCGCTACATCAAACAATTTCTACTAATGAAACCATGTAAATCCATCGGAAAATACGCATGTCCGCTGAAATGGTTGTTGCTATCTGCTCCAATAACGAATCATTGGTTTCATTGAATAACTAAAGAAAATAGATAGACCTTGTCTCAGGTCGATGGATCTTCTCAATTGGAAGATCTCCCATATGGATAATACACATTCCAGTTGACCGAGCCTAATTCTAATTGTTTTGTTCCGAAGCAAAGATATCCACGGAGGCGGGTTCGTCCTATTCAGATATTCACGGC